TCGAATAAGCATGAGTAATCAAATGAAATAAAGCAGCTCGATAAGAACCCATACCTAAAGCTAACATCATATAACCCAATTGAGACATTGTAGAATAAGCTAAACCTCTCTTAATATCTTTTTGAGCAAGAGCTAAAGTAGCTCCTAAAAACAATGTTATTATACCTATCAAAGATATTATATTTAATATATAAGGTATAACTATGAAAAGAGGAAGAAGCCTAGCTACAAGAAAAATTCCTGCTGCTACCATGGTAGCAGCATGTATAAGGGCTGAAATAGGGGTAGGCCCTTCCATGGCATCGGGTAACCAGACATGAAGGGGAAATTGAGCGGATTTAGCAACTGCGCCAGCAAATAATAGGAAAGCACAGAAAGTAACAAATAAAGGATTAACTTCATTATTATAAACCAAATTATTGAATATTTCAAACAAATCCCGAAATTCAAAACTACCGGTTATCCAATAAAAACCTAAAATTCCTAATAATAAGCCAAAATCCCCAACACGATTAGTTACAAACGCTTTTTGACAAGCATTCGCCGCACTGGGTCGGGTGAACCAAAAACCTATTAATAGATAAGAACACATTCCAACCAATTCCCAAAAAATATAAATTTGTATTAAATTAGAACTAGTAACTAATCCCAACATTGAAGTATTGAAAAAACTCATATAAGCAAAAAATCTCACATATCCTCGATCATGAGACATATAATTATCACTATAAATAAGAACCATAACCCCAACACTAGTGATTAATATTGACATAATAGAAGTAAGTGGGTCAATTAAGGAACCGAACTCTAAAGAACAATCATTATTGATGGTCCAAGACCATACATATTGATAGACAGAATTGTTATTTAGTTGCTGAATAAAGAAATGGGCTGAAAAAATCATAACTATACTTAATAATAAAACACTCGGAAAAGCCCACATACGGCGAAGATTTTTAGTTGCCGTTGGAAAAAGTAGAAGTCCAGCTCCTATTAACATAGGAACTGGAAGGGGAATGAATGGTATGATCCATGAATATTGATATGTATATTCCATATAAAAATAAATAAAAAAAATTATCTTAATTAATCTTAATTAATTGTTTCTGATTTACCAGTTCTTATTTCTTTTCTTTTGAAAGCGGTCGATTAATAAAAAAATTAAGATATATAAAATACAACTTAAATAGAATTTTATTTTCCAGCCTTAATTATTTAAATATTATTTAAATTATTATTATTTAAATTATTTAATTATTCGGAATCTTTCCAAACTACTTCAAATATTTCAAATGAAGATGAAGAATTAAGGTTAGTCAAATGATATAAAATATAAACAAGTTACGAGCGAAAAATAAATATGTACTTAAATTAAATATTAAATTTAATAAATTTTTTATTATTAAATTAAATTAAATATATTTAATATTTAGTATTGAATTGTTAATATGAAATTTTATGAAGATAAAAACGAAAAATTGCAATTTCGATCTAATTATTACGTATTACAATAATTTATTTATATCTATAGAGCAAGGCTAAATAATGACAGCAAAAAGGTACTTAATAGGAATCATAAGGCCCGTAACTTGACTTATAAAACCTATTTTATGAAGTTTGGTTCGGTTATTCCCAATCATTAACGAATTTTTTTAGAACTAATTGATTGTCTTCGATTACAATAAAAACTATTTATAGGAAATGCTTTGCTATCCTAGACTTTTTTATGTAAAATAAAAATTGAGGGGGCAAAAAAAAAAATGGCTTTTATTTGAGTTTTAGAAAGTGTTTTGTATATTTTAATCAATTAACTACCTAGGACCATTCAAGTTTAAAAATTAAAATTAAGTGTCCTCTTTCTTCGAACTTGACCCATTTTTTTTTTCTTTTTAAAATTTTTAATATAATAAAAAAAAAAAGAAAAATTATTACAGTTTTTTTTTATTAATATTTTTTTTTATTAATATTAAGTGGAAGAGGAATTGAGTTTTTAAACCTTTCCAGGTAGTTTTTAAACCTTTTCATGTATTTTATTACATGTAAGAATGTAACATGACAAAAATAGAAAGTAAAGACCCAAAACCCCTTTTGTTTGTATTTTTTCTTTTATCAACTTCAATCTATTCTAGTTGGCATAGTAGATCGTATTGTTCTTAGTAATATTTTAAACAATTTTTCCAAACACCTTTTATGATGAAGGGAGTGCTATTTATAGAATAGCTAGCTAGAGATATAGTAAAGAAAAATTGATTTTGAACACTAGATGTCTTTCACATCCAACCGATGAACCTATTTTCATTTTAAAATGGCAGTTCCAAAAAAGCGCACCTCTAGTTCAAAAAAACGTATTCGTAAAAATCTTTGGAAAAAGAAAGGATATTGGGCAGCATTGAAAGCTTTTTCATTAGCGAAATCTCTTTCTACCGGTAACTCAAAAAGTTTTTTTTGTGTGACAAATAAATAATCAAACAATAGACTAAATAATATGAATAGGTCTAATTCAAAAAAATGATTCTAATTTTTGTTAGAATTTTTTTTCGAAAATTTCGAAGTTATAAAGACTATAAATAATATTAATCTAATAATAATAGATTATAATCTAAATTACTATTTCATTTTTATTAAAACAAAATGAATTCCATTCTCTAATGTTATTGCTCAGGTTAAAACATTAGAGAATGGAATTCATTTTGTTATTTTTTAGTTCGAGCCATGGCAAAATTATCTCGTTACAAATGTTGCGTTTTATTTTCAGGAGACCATAAATAAAGTAAAGTAATAAAAGTAATAAAAAGGTAATAAACTACAAAATGAAAAATCCCGTTGTTAGTTAAGTTAAAAAAAGGATACTCTAAAATAACTAATAAACAAAAGACAAGATTCTTAATATTATTAAAGAAAACGTTTAGATTAAATGCCTAATTTTGAAACAAATTTTTAGTCATCAATTTGAATGTTTCCTAAATAAATATTGAATTAACCCTCCAAATCTCGACGATTGAATAAAAATAGGTTATTATGATTTTGAATAAGCCGCTATGGTGAAATCGGTAGACACGCTGCTCTTAGGAAGCAGTGCTAGAGCATCTCGGTTCGAGTCCGAGTGGCGGCATGGCTTTTTTCTAAAAGAGTAAGCCCTATAATGAATTCAATTCTCTATTTCAATTCCTATAATTGAGGCCCCCCTTTAATAAATTTTATGATATTTTCAACTTTAGAACGTATATTAACTCATATATCCTTTTCGATCATTTCAATTGTAATTACAATTCATTTGATAACTTTATTTGTCGATGAAATCGTAGGACTATATGATTCATCAGAAAAGGGCATGATAGCTACTTTTTTCTGCATAACAGGATTATTAGTTATTCGTTGGATTTATTTTGGGCATTTACCATTAAGCAATTTATATGAATCATTAATTTTTCTGTCGTGGGGTTTTTCCATTATTCATATGATTCCGTATTTTAAAAAACATAAAAACCATTTAAGCGCAATAACCGCGCCAAGTGTTATTTTTACCCAGGGTTTCGCTACTTCAGGTCTTTTAAATGAAATGCATCAATCTGCAATATTAGTACCGGCTCTCCAATCACATTGGTTAATGATGCACGTAAGTATGATGGTGTTGAGCTATGCAGCTCTTTTGTGTGGATCATTATTATCACTAGCTCTTCTAGTCATTACATTTCGAAAATCCATAAGGGTTTTTAGTAAAAGCAAGAATTTATTAACTGAGCCGTTTTCCTTTGGTGAGATTCAATACGTGAATGAAAGAAACAATGTGTTAAAAAACACTTCTTTGATTTCTTCTCAGAATTATTACAGATATCAATTAATTCAACAATTGGATCAATGGAGTTATCGTATTATTAGTTTAGGATTTATCCTTTTAACCATAGGTATTCTTTCGGGAGCAGTATGGGCTAATGAAGCATGGGGATCCTATTGGAATTGGGATCCAAAAGAGACTTGGGCATTTATTACTTGGACCATATTTGCGATTTATTTACATATTCGAACAAATAAAAATTATAAAACGGAAAATTCTGCAATTGTGGCCTCAATGGGCTTTCTTATAATTTGGATATGTTATTTTGGGGTTAATCTATTAGGAATAGGGTTGCATAGTTATGGTTCATTTACATTACCATCTAATTGAATTAATTAAAGTACTTGACAATCGGAAGCCTAGGGCAGCATACATATAGATATGAAACCCTTATGTCAACCATCAAGAACCATTTGAATCATTCCATTTCCATTACTTGATTCAAATGGTTCTCAAAATGTCAAATATCTAGTTATATGTTTATAATAGAATTCCAATTTTTTTATTTAACTTAAAAGCCGAAAAAGACTTTTTTTGTACAATGAACGATTTTTAAAATCGTCGTATTTTTTATTTTGGTTTATTGACAAAAACTATCTATAAAAAAAATTTGATAGAATAGCTTCGACCTTGTCAACTGATAATGAGAAAACGAAATCGGGATAAATACCAATACCTATTACCGGTAAAAGGATCGAAATCGAAATAAATAACTCGCGCGGTCCAGAATCAAAAAAATAAGAGTTTTGGGGCGCATTAAAAAGCTTGTATCCATAGAACATCTGGCGTAACATAGATAATGAATAAATAGGGGTTAATATCATTCCAATTGCCATTACAAAAGTAATTAATATTTTTGTTATTAAAAGATATTTTTGGCTAGTAAGTATTCCAAAAAAAACTACCAATTCGGCAACAAAACCGCTCATGCCCGGTAATGCAAGCGAAGCCATTGATAAGATACTGAAAGTCGTGAATATTTTTGGAATTGAGATGGCCATTCCGCCCATTTCGTCGAGGTAAACAAGTCGTATTCTATCATAACTCGTTCCGGCCAAGAAAAAAAGTGCAGCGCCAATAAATCCGTGAGAAATTATTTGTAAAATGGCTCCGTTGAGCCCTGTATCGCTTATAGAACCAATTCCTATAATTATGAAACCCATATGAGATACAGAAGAATAGGCTATTCTTTTTTTTAAATTACGCTGACCAAGAGATGTTAAAGCTGCATAGATAATTTGAATTGTGCCTACTATCATCAACCAGGGAGAAAATATAGAATGGGCGTGGGGTAATAATTCCATATTGATCCGAACCAACCCATACGCTCCCATTTTTAATAAGATTCCGGCTAAAAGCATACAAGTACTATAATGTGCCTCTCCATGGGTGTCTGGTAACCATGTGTGTAGGGGTATGATCGGTGATTTGACAGCAAAAGCAATAAGAAATCCAATATAAAATATTATTTCCAGTACTACTGGATACGATTGATTAGCTGATGTTTCAAAATTTAATGTTGGTTCATTGGAGCCGTATAAACCAATACCCAGAACTCCTATTAATAAAAAAACCGAACCTCCAGCAGTGTACAAAATAAATTTTGTAGCTGAATACAAACGTTTCTTTCCACCCCACATGGATAGAAGTAGATAAACGGGAATTAATTCTAACTCCCACATGATGAAAAAAAGTAAAAGGTCTTGAGAAGAAAATAGTCCTATTTGACCGCTATACATTGCTAACATTAGGAAATGGAATAGTCGGGCATCTCGAGTAACGGGCCAAGCCGCTAAAGTAGCTAAAGTTGTGATAAAGCCTGTCAGTAAAATGGGTCCTATAGAAATTCCATCTATTCCCAATCTCCAGTAAAAATCAAAAAAATTAATCCATTTATAATTCTCCGTTAGTTGCATTAACGGATCATCCAATTGGAAACGATAACCGAATGCATAGGTTGTTAGAAGGAGTTCCACTATGCATATACATATAGTATACCACCTTATTACCTTATTGCCTCTATGAGGCAGAAAGAAAATTAAGGAACCCGCGGATATTGGCAAAACTACAACTAGCGTTAACCAAGGAAAATTATTCATAGTAAAAACAAAATAAACTTGGACCAGAAAAACCCGTGCTCGAAATAAATATATTTTGAGCGCGGGTTTTTGTCGGTAAAGGTAAAAAAATCAAATGTATTCGAGTAGGGTTTTCTGAAACGTATTAATAAGCTAGACCCATACTTCGAGTTGTTTCATGCCATAAATAAACGCGAACACTCAAGAAATCCGTTGGACAGGCAGATTCACATCTCTTACAACCGACACAGTCCTCTGTTCTTGGAGCAGAAGCGATTTGCTTAGCTTTACATCCGTCCCAAGGTATCATTTCTAATACATCGGTTGGGCAGGCTCGCACACATTGAGTACACCCTATACACGTATCATAAATCTTTACTGAATGTGACATTGGATCTATAAATTTTTAAACGTCAGAAATTTTCGATCTAGTAAACTTGTAAATGAATCATATATTTAGACACCAGATGAATCAATAATTTACCAGAAATTTGTAAGCAATCTACTTCTGGATCGACCCATACGATAGAACCAAGATACTTTGATTTCTTACATTTTCGAAAATATTAATTAGATTTAATGTATGGTCATGTTAATTGGAATTTATGAATATTGTAATTTCTATGATTAATACTACTTATTCAACAAATTCGATTGATTGATACGAGTTGATTTTCTGTTACGATAAATTGACGAAACAATGGCCGGTCCAATAGCTGCTTCAGCGGCGGCAATAGCTATAACAAAAATTGAGAAAATATTTCCTTTTAATTGCCGGCTATCAAAAAAATCAGAAAATGTTACGAAATTTATATTAACCGCATTCAGTATAAGTTCAAGACACATAAGGGCTCTAACCATATTTCGGCTTGTGATCAATCCATAGATACCGATAGAAAATAAGTAGGCACTCAAAACAAGTACATGCTCGAGCATCATTGACTAACTCCTTATCAATTTTGATTCATTTCAATATGAACTGAATAACAATTTAACAGATTCAATTGACTAGAATATAAAGTGCGGAACAAAGAAATATATTGTATTAGTAATAGATTAAATAAAAGAGTTTTTATTTTAACTTTTAGACATAACCAATTTTAAAATGGAAGATAAAAAAATGTAATAACACAGAACAGAGTTGATTTTTGATTACTGTTGGAAATTCTAGAGATTTATTACTGGCGCGCTACGGCAATTGCGCCTATTAAAGCGACTAAAAGAATTATTGAAATGAATTCAAATGGAAGAAAAAAATCTGTTGATAAATGAATTCCAATTTGTTGACTATTACTTATCAAATCTTGCTCTATAATCTGGTTTGATCTTGCAGTCCAAATAATCCCGTACCATGAGGTATCCGTAATACTAATCATTAGTAAAACAAAAATACTTGTACAAACAGGCAAAGTAATCCCATCCCCAACAGTCCAAAGATTAAAATCGTTGTAATCTTCTGAACCATTCATAAACATCACAGCAAATACAATTAAAACATTTATAGCTCCCACGTAAATAAGAAGTTGTGCAGCAGCTACAAAATAGGAGTTTAATAGAATATAAAATAAGGATATACAAACAAGAACCAGCCCCAATGAAAAGGCAGAATAAATGGCATTGGTAAATAATACCACACCTATACTGCCTAGTATAAGACCCAATCCCAGAAAGACTAAAAGAAAGTCATGTATTGGTCCAGGCAAATCCATTATATGTAAAATAGGAGATAAATAAATCTAAATGTTTTTCATGACTTTATTGAGACCCGACCAGAAATTTTTTTTTTAATAATTTTTGAAAAATTCCTAATTAAATCCTAAGAGATGGGACTAAATGTAGGTACAATTATTGGGCTAATTTGATTCTTTATCTGAAGGAATAGGTCTAATCCGAAATTTTTTATTTCGAAATATATATAGATATATTAATTAATAGATTTTCAATCAAAATGAAGACTTGCCTCTTATCAACCAATTAATAGTTGGAATTTCTAGTTATTGACCAAACAAAACGAAAGAACCTTTATTTCTTTAAATTTAAAATAAATAAATAAAAACCGAACCTTATTATTGTTAAAATAATTGGAATTTATTCTTGAATCAAGAGATTTACTTATTTTTTATTTGAGGTGAATTAAAAATGGTTCGAATTGTATAATCGTCAACTACTGACATTGGTAAACGACCCAAAGCAATTTGATTATAATTTAATTCGTGACGATCATAAGTAGAAAGTTCATATTCTTCAGTCATTGATAAACAATTTGTTGGACAATACTCAACACAATTACCACAAAATATACAGATTCCAAAATCAATACTGTAATTTAGTAATCGTTTCTTTCGAATATCTGTTTCCAATTTCCAATCAACAACGGGTAGATCTATAGGACATACACGAACACATACTTCACAAGCAATACATTTATCAAATTCGAAATGAATTCGACCACGGAAACGTTCCGCGGTGATTAATTTTTCATACGGATATTGAATAGTTACGGGTAAACGATTTGCGTGAGATAAAGTAATCATGAAACCTTGACCGATGTACCTTGCAGCCCGTACTGTTTGTTGACCATAATTCATGAACCCAGTTACCATAGAAAACATATCGTGAATATATATATATGAATAATTTTATGTTTGTTTATTTCTCTTGTTTGAGACAAATTGTGAATAGAGACTATTCCTTTACAGCGAAAAGAGTTGGGAAGAAGTTGTTAATAATAGATTACCGAGAGAGATCGGTAAAAGAAATTTCCATCCAAGATTTAATAGTTGGTCCATTCGTAGCCTTGGCAAAGTCCATCTTGTTGTGATAGAAATGAACAAGAATAAATAAGTTTTAGTTAATGTAATAAAGATACCAATAGTCGCCTCAAAGATTCCACCCAACTTATTTATTTCAAAAAACTCCGAAACATATATGTCTGGAATAGAGATATTCCAGCCTCCCAAGTAAAGAACTGTTACAAATAATGAAGAAACTAATAGGTTTAGATAAGAAGCAACATAAAATAAACCAAATTTTATACCCGAGTATTCGGTTTGATAACCTGCTACTAATTCTTCTTCTGCTTCTGGTAAATCAAAAGGTAATCTCTCACATTCTGCTAGGGAAGAGATGAGAAAAATGATAAACCCTATAGGCTGACGCCATAAATTCCACCCCCCAAAACCATATTTTGATTGCGCCTCAACTATATCAATTGTACTTGAACTGTTAGATAATCATAGTCGGTGATACCATCACTGTTACCATCGCTATTACAGAACCGTACATGAGATTTTCATCTCATACGGCTCCTTGAAGGCCATAAATAAATCTAAGGACCGGGTAAGTATTATTTTATCTTGATACATTTGTAGGATGGATAAGGTCAAACCTTATTGGACGGTCCAAAATTAGACCAATAGAATTCTGTCTGTTATAATTATTAGTTTAATATAATTGTTATTTTAATAATTAAATAAATTAATAATAAAATAATAAAAAAAAAAAAAAACAAAGTACTTCTGAATTGATCTCACCCCTTCTTTAAAAAATTTCAATTGTTCTTTGTTGAGTAATAACTTAATTCTTTAATAAAATACTTCTTGTAGAAATATAACTAACATAATTAACCCGTCGTTTTTACTTACGAAAAAGAATTCCATATTAATTCATGAATTATGATACATATTCTATATATATATATATATGAATATAGAATATGAATATGGAAAAGGCTAAAAAAGATATATTTTTTTTATTGGAATTGGGTTTCTTTCTCTTTTTTTTTTTTTTCGTTCCTATTCTTCTTTCTATTTCTTAAAAAAAGAGGGCTTACAAAATAAAGGATTTTTTCGTTCCCAATAGTTATGTATTTCATCGGTGGATAGGAGCATACTCTGGATTGGAATCGTGACTTGGGGAGTACTTCCTAATAATTTCTACCAACTTTAAGCCCCAATTTAGTATTCGTTGTTTGTATATTATGTAAAAAAGCCCTTTTTGGATAATTTACATAATTTCCATTTCCATTACAAATCCGTTACATATCTTGGTGTTTCTAACCATCCACTCGTTTTTGTTCAACCCTCCGTTATGATAATACATGTATGTTAATACATACAAATGATAGTGAAAAATCAATACGGTGGATCTTTTGAGCCCGCTTCAAGTCAGGATGACTAATCGACCAATCTTGGGGTAAACGATTTTGTTTATTTTCGCTTAACTCTTTAACTCTTATACATGGAAAATGAGACTCAATATTTTTACTGCGAATTTCTATATTCTAAATTATATAATATATATAAGCTGTTTTCTTTCACTCATATAACTATTTTATTGAATTTTTCAATCCGAATAATGAATAAAAAAAAAAAAAAAAAATGAGGATCTTTAACCCTACTCAATTCATTCCACCGTTTTCCTAGAAAGAATAGAGAAAGGTTTATGTCTCTATATCAACGAATCACACGTAGAGATATTGATAATACACATAAAGTTAATGGTATTTCATAACTAATTGATTGAGCAGCAGCTCGTAGACCACCTAAAAAGGAATATTTATTATTTGACCCGTATCCTGACATAAGAAGTCCAATGGGAGCAATACTTGAAATGGCAATCCATAAAAAAACACCAATATTGAGATCCGCTAAAACAATGCGATACCCAAATGGAACTACTAAATAGCTTACTAAAATGGATATAACTGCTATGGATGGACCGATACTGAATAAACGAGTATCCCCTCTAGATGGAAAAAGATTTTCTTTGAAAAGAAGTTTTGTCCCATCTGCTAGAGCTTGAAGAACTCCCAAAGGGCCGGCGTATTCAGGTCCAATACGTTGTTGTATTCCCGCGGATATTTCTCTTTCTAACCATACAATTACCAGTACGCCTATTGTGATTCCCAATACAAGAGTCAAAATAGGAATAAGTAACCATATAATTCCATAGACCCCCTTTAAAAATTCCAATCTAGAAAAAGAATCGATCTCTTGTAATTCTAGTGTATCTAGTGTATCAATTATCATTTCAACGATCAACTTCTCCCATAATGATATCTATACTACCTAGTATTGTCATAATATCAGCCAATTTCATTCTTTTAACTAACTGAGGAAGAATTTGCAAATTGATAAAACCCGGTGGTCGAATTTTCCATCTCCAAGGAAAACCACTCCGATCCCCTATCAGAAAAATTCCCAATTCGCCTTTTGGAGCTTCGACTCGCACATAAAGTTCTTGTTTCGGCAATTCAAATGTAGGAGAAGGTTTTTTACTAATAAAGCGATATTCAAAATCATTCCATTCTGGATTCCTTTCTCTATCAAAGTATCGGATTTCTAAATTCTCATATGGTCCCCCCGGAATTCCTTCAAGAGCCTGTTGAATAATTTTTACAGATTCCACCATTTCACCAATTCGGACTAGATAACGAGCCAATGAATCCCCTTCTTTTTGCCACTGTACTTCCCAATCAAATTCGTCATAACACTCATACTGATCAACTTTACGAAGGTCCCATTGTATTCCGGACGCTCGCAGCATTGGTCCTGATAAACCCCAGTTTATTACTTCCTCTCGACCAATAATGCCCACCCCCTCGACTCGTTCTAAAAAAATAGGATTGCGTGTAATAAGTTGTTGATATTCAGCAACCCTTATTAAAAAATAATCGCAGAAATCCAAACATTTATCTATCCAGCCATAAGGGAGATCAGCCGCCACCCCTCCGATCCGAAAATAATTATGCATCATTCTCATACCGGTGGCAGCTTCGAATAGATCATATACTAATTCTCTTTCTCTGAAAATATAGAAAAAAGGAGTCTGTGCACCAATATCCGCCATAAAAGGGCCTAGCCATAACAGATGAGAAGCTATACGACTCAACTCCAACATAATTATTCTGATATAGCTGGCTCTTTTAGGTACTTGAATATTTCCCAGCTGTTCCGGTCCATTTACTGTTATTGCTTCTGTGAACATAGTAGCTAAATAATCCCAACGTGTTACATAAGGCAAATATTGTATAATTGTTCGGTTTTCCGCAATTTTTTCCATCCCTCGGTGTAAATAGCCCAATATTGGTTCACAGTCAATAACATCTTCACCATCTAGAGTAATGATAAGTCGAAGAACACCATGCATTGATGGATGGTGGGGACCCATACTGACTACCATCAGGTCTTTTCTTGTAGCTGGTATATTCATAAGTTTTTCCTTAATTCACTCTTTCATGAATTGAATTGCTGAAAACGAAAAAAAAAAAAGTTCATTCAAATTCACGATCTAATAAATCAAATAATTCAAAATGCTTCTTCAAATTAACGAGTTTTTGATTCACGAATATCCAACCGATTAATCAATTCTTTATAACCTATTCTATTTTTCTTTGACAAATAAGATAGCAGGCGTTGGCGTTTTCCCAGAATTTTACGTAGACCTCTCTGAGATAAAAAGTCTTTTTTGTGTAATTGTAAATGGGAAGTAAGTCTTCGTATCCTATTGGTGAAACTAAATATTTGAAATTCAACAGAACCCCTGTTTTCTTCTTTTTCTTCTTGTGAAATAACTGAGATGAATGAATTTTTTACCATAAAACGAACCCCCCTTCTTTATTTTATTTTAAGATATTTTGATTGATAGATATTTTTATTGATCAGTAATAATAATGTCACTTGTTTTAGTTTGGTATAGAGAATAATCTTAATTTCGTTCTAATTTCGAATTTTATTAAATCAAATTAAATCAATCCGATTTTCATTTTCAAATTTGAAAAAGTATAAAGTATACAAAGGTATACAAAAGGATGGTTGTTTTCCATCTTCCAAAACGATAAAAACTTAGTCCTAAAATCAGACAATTTTATTGATTCATTTCTAGATCGAATTGATATGTCATTGAATTAGTATCATGTATCAAAATAGAATGTAAGACATTGAATGTGTGCACCTCTTTGTTGTCATAGACCCGCTGCGTTATGGGAAAGATAACAAAAATGTACTAGTTAATGTATTTTCAATCGCGGATACATATGTATCCTTATCATACCGAAACGACTGCCGTTATTGCTATCAAACCAATACCGATTCATACAAGCTAAATCTTCTAATCGATAATTCGGCCATAGAAATAACTTTAAGTTAATAAGTTTCTTTTTATATCCTTTGTTTTTATCCAAAACTTGACTGTTTACCTTATTCCCATTCCCCAATGTTGAATTTTTATGCATATCATTTCTATTCCTAGAATTGAAACAAATTAGAATTCTAAATTCTCTCCGAAGTCTAGGTGATAAAAGATTTTCAGGAACAAACAAATCATAATGATTTTTATCTCTATTTCCAGTCATCTTTTTATATTTGGTAATGACTTCATCAGAATTATTATCAATATGGGTTTTTTCTCTATATTTTTGATTCATTTTGTGTTTACTTTGATGAACCGATGAAATACCAATGGTTTGATACATAATAAATTGCCCATCATTTTTTATAGATAGACGAATTGGTTCAATAATCAAAATTCCTCTTTTGATGAATTCGGTAAGAGTTAAATTTTTCTGAATCATCAGAATATCAAGACTCATTTCTCCTCTTTGAATAGAGGATATAGTTATTTCTCTTGGATTTATCAGTCTAAGCAGGAGACAATATACTTTGATGTTATTTATTATTTTTTTATTTAAAATATCATCCCATCGCAATTGAAAATGAAAATACCTTTTTAGTAAGAAATCAAACTCCGCTTTTGTATTGTTCTTGTATTGTTTTTTATTTTTTTGTTTTTTCATTTCCAAGTCCGTATAATCTTCTTCAACATCTTTTTCTTGGTTTGAAAGAGCAGATTCAAGGTTTGCTTGGTCCGCTGATTCTTTTTGCTCTTTATTTCGTTTTTTTAATTCAAGAGATTTTTTTTCATTGTAGGATATAAAAAGATCTTTTTTTTTATTTCCAGCAATGCTTTTGTTTTCAATATCAGTAACGTTTTCATTTATATTAGAATCTAAAAGAAGTAATTTTTTTGGTATAACCCACGGTTTAGTTTTATACAAATTATAAAGTATCAAAAATTCGGGGAAGAACCAACGTTCAAGATTTGATATGGGGTGGTTTAATATTTCTTCATTCATTCCCATCCAATCCAAAAAATTTTTCTTATTCATTTTATCAATTATTTGATAATCATTAAGTTTATCCTTAGTACATTTTTTATTACTGTTTGGGTCAGTATCAATATTGATCCAAGCTTCAATATTGATTTTCTTTCTAAGACAAAAATGGATAATTCTCCAATCAAAATATTTTCTATCCAGATTTTTATCCATATCTGTAATATCATCTTGTACTTGATCATTATTGATAGGGATAATAGGAATACCTTCCGGCATATAAAAAGATTTCCGTTTCTTTGTGTTGGAGTTCGAAAAAACTTCTTGGTTATTTTTTACGTGTAATGACAATTCATAAATTGACGAGTACTTCCTATTTTCAGAATTAATAGATTTATATGCTAACCGATCATATCTATATTGTTTTTTAAAATTATCTTTTTCATTCAGTAATGAAGCCCTTTCAAAATTTTTTAGTTTTTCGTAGTGAATAAATTTGGTTTTTTTAGATGAGTTGCCTAAATCCTTATTTTTATTCATATAATGTTGATTGAATCTATTTCGCCATTTTTGTGGCACTAGTCTAGACCATCTAATGTGAGATAGATCATATTGATAATGATTCTTTAACCAATTTGTCCATTGATTTATTCCAGAACTGTGACGATTCTTATGTCTTAATTGAGAAAGAAAAGGTTCTTGTGTTCCAACAAAATAACCCCTTATTTCATTCTTAATAAAAGGAGCTGCTCCATTATATTGCAAGACAGATTTTAACTTATAAAAATCCAAATTGAGAAATTGGGTTTGTGAGAGTTTGTAAAATACATAGGCTTGTGAAAAATAGGATAAGTCACAAAAAGTATTTGAATTTTTATTACTAATATTACTATTATATAGTGTATATAGTGCCTTTTTTATAGTCGAAATAAAATGAATTAAACTTTGATTTTTTTTATCCGTTTTTTCTTGATTTGTTTCATTATTGGTAATGTATTTATTAATAATTTTTTTTCTTGAGTCAAGAAATGGTTGTGTATTGATCCTAGGAATAGTAATGATCCACAAAAAGATATCTATGTATATCCTTTCAATGAAAAATTTTATAAAATAATGTGATTTGCGTATTAGTCGAGCATTTTTTCTTTTTAATATTTGCCAAATATTTTTTTGTGCTTTCAACCTTTTATTATCATCACTTATTTTGTTAAAACGAATATTTCGATCCGGAATTCGAAATCCGCCCTTTTTTTCATTTGTAATTTTTTCTATTTGATTTATGATCGTGTTTGTTCTATCAGTTAGATCCTGCATTTTTTTTTCTGTCAACGAATAATTTGTCCAATTACGAGGTATAGTTTCAATGGACGATGGTATAGTTTCAATGGACGATTCAGGAATCATCAGATTACTTATCATCAAATCTTTTTTAGTTTTACTCAATTCATATACTTTTCTTTTTCTCAATCCAAATAATAGAATTGGATTTATTTTTGATAGTTCTTTTTTTATTTCTTTTAAAAAAAGAATCCTTTTAATGACCCATTTTTTTATTTCTTTTGAAACATTTAGAAACAATTTTGTTTTTTCTTTAAAAATTCTTAGAATTAGAAAGCATTTCTTTTTCAATTTTCTAATTTTTTTTTTGAGTTCTTTAAAAATGGGTTCAAAAAATGAAAGTTGTTTTCTGGGAGAATCAAAAGGGAATTCTGCTTCCATTCCAAAAATTGTTAAAAAACAAGAATCATTTTTTGAATCTTTATTTTTCATTGGATCGTTATAAGAGGCTCGTGGATTCGATCTATGCCAAGGTTTCAGACGAAAAGGAAATAGGATCTTAATCTGAATACCGTCTGTTAACCAGTTTTTTGGAAATTCTTTTTCTGATAATTGAACGCCATTATAGGTGCATTTAACATACATTTCTCGATTCCAATCCTTAAAATCTTCGGACCATTCAGGAAATTGAAATAATAGCATACGGGCGATATTTTTAACTATTATCAATGAAGGCAATATAATATATTTTCTAAGAATCGATTGGGTTACTAATAAAAAACCTCGTATTACTTGAGCAAGTAAAATACTATCCCAGGCTTCCGCTATTTCTATACGTCCTTTCTCCTTTCTTTTGGCTTCTTCTTTTTTATCTTCTTCCTTTTTTTTCTCACTTTTTTCTGTGGTTTTCTCTTTCGAATCCGAAATTTTGATTTCTGTGTTTGTCCACATACCATTTCTAAAAATTTGGTTTATACGTTCCGAAATATTAAAAGAAAAAAAAGGGTATTTGTCTATTCGGTCCAAAAAGAGGGGGGAATGCACGTCTGCCTCAAAGAATTTCCAAGTAACTATTTTACGTCTTTGAGCACGCACAGAGCCTTTGATTAGTTCTCGACGAAAATCTGATTGTTGTGAATAACGTATCAAAGCCACTTCGTCTGTTTGATCAGTATTATTAGTTTCTTGGGTATTACTATAAATATCAGTATTCTCTTGGTTATCAGTAAAAATAACTACACGCTTTGCTTTTCTTGAGCGAATCTGATGATTCTCTACCCCACCCTCCTCGTTTTCTCCCTCCTGTTGTTCCAAATCATTAATTAATTTGTATGACCATCGAGGGATTTTTTTATGTATTTCTTTTAGTGCAATAGATTTTTTTTTTATCGTTTTCTCGTTTGGAAGAGTTCTATCTGCATCAAATAAAAATTTGAAAATTTGGATTCTATCTTCTGAATCAATTCTTAGTTGTTCATGTTCAGGAACTAAAAAAGGTCTTTTAAAATTGAAACTTGATATTGATTTTACAGTAAATTCATTGATTAAGTTCAATAAATAATCCATTTGCTTTGTGCATGCTTTTTTATCAAATGAATTTGGTTTATGTTCAAATTCTAGGCGATTAATAATAAGAAGCATACTATGAATCTTATTTATCAAAAACTTTTCTATAGAATTTTTTCGGGAAATTTCCTTTTTAATTGAAAGTGAAAAAAAAATTTTGATTCGTCCACGATAGGGTCCATTTACAAAAGGATCATATATTTGGGGTAAATATTCTTTTTTAATCTTATCATTACACAACCGAGTTCTTTTTTCGAGTACATTCAGAACAACGTATTCTTTAATAAGAGTTTGAGCTAAATTTTTATCGAGAGCTTTTACTCTATTTAGAAAAAGTTTGCTTATATTTTTCTGTTTATGTTCATTGGTATAACTCCACGGATTAAAAAATTCATTAGAGGAGACCTTTTCCTTTGGGAACATAGATGTCTTTCTTTGCATCATTTCCAAAAAAGTTGCCAAACTAGGGGGGTACGTAAAAGCTATTCTTTCTTTTCCATCACTTTGACATGTATAAAAAAAATATTGTGACATTTCAGTTCTTACATTATTTTCAAATTGATTATTTTTTATATACCTTAAGGGACGTTTCCATCGGTTAGGGTCGAAAAGAATAGTTATAACTGGTTT